GTCTGCAACCATTATGTGGCATAGGGGTTACATCCCGCACGAAAGTTAATCGTATACCACTTCTACGAATAGCTCGTAATGCTGCGTCTCTGCCGCGACCGGGACCTTTTATCATGACGTCTGCTCGTTGCATACCTACTGTACGAATAGCATTTGCTGCTGCAGTTTGAGCGGCAAAGGGTGTCCCTTTTCTCGGACCCTTGAATCCACAAATACCCGCCGAGGACCAAGAAACCACCCGACCCCGTACATCTGTAACCGTGACAATGGTATTATTGAAACTTGCTTGAACATGAATAATCCCCTTTGGTATTCTACGTGCACTCTTACGTGAACCAATACGTCTATTTCTACGTGAACCAATTCTCGGTATAGCTTTTGCCATATTTTATCATCTCATAAATATGAGTCAGAGATATATGGATATATCCATTTCATGTCAAAACAGATTCCTTATTTTTACATCGAGTCCTTTAGTGTGTCTGATTATCCTTGTCTTTGTTTATGTCTCGGGTTGGAACAAATTACTATAATGCGCCCCCGCCTACGGATTAGGCGACATTTTTCACAAATTTTACGAACAGAAGCTCTTATTTTCATATTTGTCATTCCTTAATCTTAATTCTGAATCTACTTCTTGGAAGAAAATAAGTTTCTTGAAATTTTGCATCTCGAATCATATTGAATAAAATAAAAACCACCTAATCCTTACAATCCTTCTTGCGGAGTCGATAAATTATACGTCCTCTGGTTGAATCATAACGACTTACTTCAATTTTGACTCTATCTCCTGGCAGTATCCGTATAAAACTACGCCGGATCTTTCCTGAAACATAACCCAGAATCAGATCTTCATTATCTAAGCGAACCCGGAACATACCATTGGGAAGCGATTCAGTAATTAAACCTTCATGAATCCATTTTTGTTCTTTCATTATAGGTAAAGCCTCCTTGAAGTATCAACTAATAGAGGAGAACGATATTAGACAACTCGCCCCTTTTCGTTTTTTTAGAAATAGTAATAAGTTTCGGATCCAATTTGGATATTAAAAGGATTACCATATATAACACAAAATTTCTCCGCCGATTCCTTCGAGTCGAGCCTCTCGATCTGTCATTATACCTCGAGAAGTAGAAAGAATTACAATCCCCATCCCACCTAAAATTCTAGGAATTAGTTGAGAGTTAGAATAGATTCGTAGACCGGGTCGACTGATTCGTTTTAAATTTAAAAAATTTCTATAGGGTCTTTTCCTATTCCTTCTATGCCGCAGGTTTAAAACCAAAAAAGATTTGTTTTTTTCTCGATGTTTTCTAACGTTTTCAATAAAACCTTCTCGGAAAAGTATTTTAACAATATTTTCGGTAATATTAGTAGATGCGATGCGAACCACTCTTTTTCTATCCATATCAGCATTTCGTATAGAGGTTATTATCTCAGCAATAGTGTCCCTACTCATGGTGAACTAAAATGATGGGTGCCCCCAAATTTGATATAATCAACATGTTTTTCTTTTTTTTTTTGACTTATTTGTTTTATGAATATGAATTAATATTAAAGGTATATGCGTGAGACACAATCTACTAATTAATCTAGTTCTTAATCTATTTCTTTCAAATACCCCACTATAAACATATCATTGATCTCATTTTATAATATCTCGGGAGCTAATGAAACGATTTTAGTAAAATGGAATTGTCTCAATTCCCGGGGGATCGCACCAAAAATTCGAGTTCCTTTTGGATTTCCTTCTTGATCAATCACAACTGCAGCATTGTCATCATATCGTATTATCATACCGTTGTCACGTTTAAGTTCTTTACAGGTACGAACAATTACAGCTCTGACTACTTCTGATTTTTCTAGGGGCATACTTGGTACTGCTTCTTTGATCACAGCAACAATAACGTCACCAATATGAGCATATCGACGGTTGCTGGCTCCTATGATTCGAATACACATCAATTCTCGAGCCCCGCTGTTATCTGCTACATTTAAATGGGTCTGAGGTTGAATCATATCAATTTTTTAGTCTATTCTTCCAATGCAAAGGATGAAGAAAAAAAGGAATATTTTTTGTCCAAAAAAAGAAACTTTCATCCCTAAGATTCATTTCTTTTGGTTCTACATTTTTATCCCGAAATAATGAATTGAGTTCGTATAGGCATTTTGGATGCTGCTATTGAAATAGCCCTTCTAGCTATATTTTGGGTTACTCCACCCATTTCGTATAGTATTCGACCTGGTTTAACAACAGCTACCCAATATTCAGGGGATCCCTTTCCCGAACCCATACGTGTTTCAGCGGGTCTTACTGTAACCGGTTTGTCTGGAAATATACGGACCCATATTTTTCCACCACGGCGTGCATTTCGTGTCATTGCTCGTCGACCTGCTTCGATTTGTCTAGATGTGATCCAAGCAGGTTCAAGTGCCTGAAGAGCATATTTACCGAAACAAATATGATTACCTCGATAAGATATTCCCTTCATTCTTCCT